AAAGGAAATATGAGTTAATATATGTTCTAAAGTTAAAAATATCATAAAAATTTAAAATATAAAGTAAGGGGTCCTTTAATTATGAAGCGGCAATTACTAATTGAATTTATTATAGAATCTATTTTCTGTTTTTTAGAAGAGGGCATGCCGCCACTCGGACTCGAACCGAGATGCTCTAGCACTGCTTCCTAAGAGCAGCGTGTCTACCAATTTCACCATAGCGGCTTACTCAAATTTATAATAGCGTATTTCTATTCAATAGTCGAGACTGAATAAAGTAAATTCAATAGAATACTTTTAGAATACTTTTTAAAAAACAATCAAATTCCTATGAATTTTTCTTCATCAATTTGATTGTTTTTTTTTTTTTTTAGTTTAGAGGGCCGCTTTTATTTAACTTGGAATTTTCGTGGATTTTATCCTCTTCGAGAATTGACTCGTTGTAACTAACTAGTTCTACCCCCGGATAGGGGATAGAACTCAAAAAAAGTCTTTTCTCCTTTTTACTTTTTTGTATTTTTTACTGATTCACTTATAATTTATCTTTCTCGTGTTTCATTTTATTAATAAACCCCCAAAAATAGGATTTCTTTTAAATTTTAAATCACTAAAATTTTTTTATATATTAGGTTAGTAATTCAGAGAAATAATAATTCATAAATTTACAAAAAAGTTTGAAATCAAGGATTCAGTTATTTTGGCTAAAGATCTTGTCTTGTATCAGTTCTTTATCTTTATATAGTTAATATGGAAAGAGGCGAACAAAGAAAAAATTGAACTATTGTTAAGTAGATCAATGAGTAAAATCTTAAATTGCGCTCATAAAAAAGATACTAAATATACTAAAAAAGGTAAACCTTTATATCCTGTGTTTTTCGTTTTTCAAAAAAAAATGGGTAATGGAAATCATTCATTTTATATTCCTGATATCTAAATAAAAATTGCCAGCTTTTGAGTCATGTATATTCAGATTCTCACAATTTTTTATTACTTATTTGTTTGTCGCACAAAAAAACTTTTTGACTGCCCGGTGGAAAGAGATTTACCCAATGAAAAAGCTTTTAAAGCCGCCCAATATCCTTGCTTTTTCCAAATATTTTTACGAATACGTTTTTTTGATATAGAAGTACGTTTTTTTGGAACTGCCATTTGAAAATTTAGAGATTACTTATTATTCTTATTCTATTGGATGTGAAAGACATCTGTTGTTCAAAAGAAGTGATTCTTTATTTTACTATTCATTATCTATTTTTTTTCTTTATAACATTCTCTTTATAAAAAATCATAAAAAAAAATATTATTTGAAATAGAATAAAGCATTCCTCGAATTAAATCCTCGAATTAAAATAAAAAAATATATAAATATATATAAATATAATATGTCATCATGTGATTTTTAATTGATCAAAATCCAGGAAAAAATAAACTTAATTTAATTGAAATCTTCAAATTCTAATGAAATTAGTAATTATACATAACATAACTTTATAAACGATATTTTAGTAATTTTTTTCTTTAGTTTCTAAAATTGAAAAAAGGTGGTCTGCCTATACTTCTTATAAATGTCTTTTATTGAAATAGAAACCAATTCATCAATTTCAGAATGAAAATGAACTAGTTAATGATTTTTAAGAAATTAAATAAATATAAAAAGAAAAAGGGAAGTTCTTATTTAATTTAGGCTAATTTAGTTAATCCTATGATTTATATCAAAAAAAAACACTTCTTTATTTAGTGTTTTTATTTCTGGTTGTGCTGTATCGATATAAATTATTGTAAGAGTAATAATAATTGAAATTTCTATTTTCGACATCTTCAGAAAAGGTTTAGTAAATAACTAATATTTTGTACTAATAACTTAGTGATATTATTTGACCAATTATGACTTCTTAATTTAAATCTTTGACATATTTATATTTAAGAAAAACACATAATAAGTAAGAAAAAATCGATTTTATTTAGTTTAAATTAATGCATATCTTTATTTTTTTATTAACCCTTTCAAATTTGAAAAAGAAAAAACCTATTGATTCGAAAACAATTCAGAATAAAAACTTTTTATTTTTTATGGAACATACATATCAATACGCGTGGATAATACCTTTTGTTCCACTTCCAGTTCCTGTATTAATAGGAGTAGGACTTCTTCTTTTTCCAAGCCCAACAAAAAGGCTTCGTCGTATGTGGGCTTTTAAGAGTGTTTTATTGTTAAGTATAGCCATGATTTTGTCGATAAATCTGTCTATTCAGCAAATAAATAGCAGTTCCATATATCAATATGTATGGTCTTGGATCATCACTAATGATTTTTCTTTAGAACTCGGCTATTTGATCGATCCACTTACTTCTATTATGTTAATATTAATCACTACCGTTGGAATTATGATTCTTATTTATAGTGATAATTATATGTCTCATGACCAAGGATATTTGAGATTTTTTGCTTATATGAGTTTTTTTAGTACTTCCATGTTAGGATTAGTTATTAGTTCGAATTTGA